ATTCATTTCGGACAATTGAACCTTCTCGAACTGTTTCTTTTTAAGAACCAAAAATATTTGTGCCAAAATAACAGATGCGAAGAAGAACAAAAGGCCTTGTACACGTAATGGATCTTGAAGTACTATTTCTGCATCTCCCTGACCAAATCCGCCCACATTAGGATTACTTGTCAACGGTTGATCCAATTTGATAGATTCGCCTTCTGAAACAAGAAGCTCTGGCCCCGGAGGGATAATATCAACAACTTGACGTCCATCCGATGGATCCGCTATGGTTATTTCGTATCCCCCCTTTTCTTTTCGTAGGATTTTGCTTACTATACCTGATGCTGTAGCATTATAAACTGTATTGTTACTCTTGCTCCCGTCAGGATAAATTTGGCCCCTTCCCCTGTTTCCGCCTACGTATATAGGATATTTTAAGAAGTGAGTGTCTTTCTTAGTAGCGGGGTCGGGGGAAAGAATAGGAAAGGTGATTTCACTATATTTCTGACCAGGAACAGGGCCTATGACAAGAATATTTTTTTGATTGGGGCGATAGCTCTGAAAAGACAGATTGCCCATCTTTTCTTTTATCTCGGGGGAAATACGATCGGGAGGGGCTAATTCAAAACCCTCTGGTAAAATAAGAACAGCTCCCACATTCAGGACTCCTTTTTTACCATTAGCAAGAACTTGTTTCACTTGCATATCATAAGGAATTCGAACAACTGCTTCAAATACAGTATCGGGAAGTACCGCTTGCGGAACCTCAATATCCACCGGTTTATTAGCTAAATGGCAATTGGCGCATACAATACGTCCAGTCGCTTCTCGTGGATTTTCATAACCCTGCTGTGCAAAAATGGGATATGCATTTGAAATGGATGTACGAGTGATGATATATATCATGAGCGATATGGAAATAGATCGAGTAATTTGTTCCTTTATCCAAGAAAAAGTATTTCTAGTTTGCATGGTCCAACCATTGATCCCGAAAATATATTTATACAATAAATTTGGGTAGGTCACTAATGGAGTTTCCTATCCACGATTCTGTTATTTACTGGAATAATTTGTTTTGACTCAATTAATATATATAGGAATATAGGATGAATCTCCGGGATGGGTAGAAATAGAAAGCGATTTTCAATGCTTTGCTTATGTACAACTGCAAAGTAAGAAACATTATAATTGGATTAGGTAGATAATTTTTCAGTCATTCATTGAATGATAAATCACTACAAGTGACGGAGATACGCGATTTAAATAACGGAAAATCCAATATTTTAAAATTGTATCTAGAATGACTGGAAAAGTGGAAACAAGGCCAGATATAATTTGATCATTATGAACAAATCCAAAATCCTTGTAGACAAAGCCAATCATCAGTTCCCAACCATGGGGCGAATGAAATCCGATACATAAATCAGTTAATAAAAGAAGAGAAAAAGCTTTTATTGTGTCACTTAAGTTATATAGGAATTCTTGAGCCCAAGAATTAAGAATAACGAGTTCTTTATTACCCAAAATAGAATAACCACTTAGAATAATGAAACATATTATATTTGTCGAGAAGTGCAAAATCGTATGAATACGACCCTCGTTGTGTATCTTGATTAATTGGATTGTTTCTTTGTGAATTCCTATACGAAGGTTTTGTAGATGTGTCTCCGAGTATTCCTTGATCATTTCCTCTAAGAAGAGGAGTTCCTCTAATTCTATGAATTTTTCTAGAATACTCTTTTCTTCAAGATCATTCAAAAAAGTTTCGGATTGCCTAGTGTTCCACCAATTAGTAACCCATGATTCCAGACTTTTTTGAAAGGAGAGAGAAATCCACCAGGGCAAAAATACTATAGATGCAAGATATAAAAGAGGAGTGAATGCTTTCTTTTTTGCCATTTTTTCATCTGTGAATTGTTAATGAACCCGTCTCATTCGTCGACTCTATGTAATCTAATATTTCTCTCACGCATCAGTTCTATTACAAGTTATCAAACCTATGAATCTATTCACTCTTTTTTATTTGTGATTTCGTGGTTAGGCCTTGAATCTAGAAAAAAATACGGAAAAAGATGAAAAATTCGAATGAATATATATGAATAAATAATATAATAAAAATTGTTTCCCTATATCTCAATCAGTCAAATTCGAAGCATATATCTCTTTTCGATGAACGCCCGGAAAAACCACTTTAAATAATGAATATGAATAGTATTCAGATTTTGAGACAAAAGAACTCTTTTTCTATCATTCTCCTTTTCTATCATTCTCCTTTTCTATCATTATATAAAAAAAACCTCTAATATTTCGAAAAAATTTAACTGACTATGAGTAGTCATCGATAGAATAATTGAGGTAATTTTCTGAAAAATATTGTGAAAAATGAGTGACAAAAAACGACATAAATAAATTGGCTACATTATAAGAGATCCAAATTTTTCGTCATTAAGGAGCACAAAAAGTCTAAAAAGAAGCTTCAAAAAAATTACAAGATATGATCTATCTGAATCTAAAGTTTCAATTCCAACAACTAAAAAGGGGGAATTTCCTTATTTCGAAATGGTTGATTATGAGATTTTCTTTTTTTCTTATTTTTTTATTTAATATATAATTGAGTTGTGTATGTGTATATTTCGATACATATAAAAGATCCCCCAAAAAGGTTTTTTTATACTTGTTCCATATACGTCTGCTTTGACTCGAATGAATGTTCTGAAGAAACCTCAATTAAGTTATGTTATAGAAAAAGAGGATTCTTGCTTTTTTGCCCTCCCGCGAGAAAGCATTCATTTCTCAGCTGATTTCTTAAAATACTTCAATAGGTACACGCAAGAAATAAGCCAATTCAGCAGCTTTTTGTTCCATTTCCCGTGGAGTAAAATTCTCATCAGTACGAGTCAATGGAATGGCTCCCTGGCCTCTGATATCCATATAAAGGACACGACGAGCATAAATACCCTCTTTAACTTCTATTCTGACGGACTGAATATCTTTTATAAGAAATCGGAGGAAGACCCGACGATTTTTTCCAGGGAATCCCCAACGAAAGATACACACTATTCCGTCTTTTCTATCAAATCGATCATAACCACTACCTACATTCCACGAAATTGTGCACCACAAATAGGAGCTAATAAAAAGACCCGCGATCCCATAGAAAGACATCACAATCCCTTGTGGAAAAAAAACTATTTGCTGAGACGGAAATAAAGATATCAAATTTCTACCAAGATAACTCGAGGTTCCAACCAACAAGAATCCTAATGAACCTAAAAAAAGGATAACAGCCCAGCAGAAATTACTTGTTTTTCGAGCCCCCGTTATAGGTTCTATCCATATATGTTCTGATCGACAACTCATACTTGATCCGGTTGCTTTTTTTGGAATTGAGAGAATACCCCAAATGAATTTGCCGTTTATTTCCGAAGTAACTCGCATCAACTAGCACTAGTTTGATGTGAACCTTTAGGAGTAATTCATTAAATTGGTTAGATCTAAACTAATAACACACCCTTCGTATGACTCACTAAAGATAGCCACATGTATATAGATAGACCAACTTTACAGTTCAGCTATTCGCCGATTCGGGTCTATTTGAAACTAGCTAATAGCATTTTGGGGAGATTTCGACGGAAGCCTCTTATACCATATTTAGCTAAATGGATATCTGTGTTATGATACAAGCGTCAGTTTTGAAAAAAAAAAAGAGAATATTTTGCGCCCTCGGCTCTAAACAATCTTGTTTTTTTGAACATGAAGAAATAAAGAAGCCATTGCGATTGCCGGAAATACTAGGCCTACTAAAGGGACCAAAACAGAGGGAAAATTAAGAGTTGTCATAGAATGGGTACCTCGATTTACTATTTGTACCTGTTATTATTATTTAGATTTTATATTTATTATTTATAATATTATTTANNATACTTATATCTTACTTATATATATAATAATAATATAATAAATATAATAATATAATATAGTATTTATATTATAATAATTTGATTTGATTATAATTTGATAATTCTAAATTGGAATTATTACTACTTAAAATTTTTATTAATATCTATATCTATTAAGAATTCATTATTAATTAAAAATAATATAAGTATCTACTATCTAAGTCTAAGTGAGTATATAATGTAGTTTTTCATCTTTCTACATGAAAAATTTGAGAGGATATGGATGAGATATTATTTTCTTCATTTTTTGCTCTTGTCTTCGAATTTCATTCACTAAGCAAAAAGTTTTTTTTAATGAATTAGATTCTATTTATATTGATTCAAGGGTTTGTTAGAATCCCATCCAGCAGGGATTCTTAGTCAAAATAGGATTATCGTACGCTATAGAAAGATAAAAAATTCTATACTATATTTTCTAGATTTTAATTTCATTATATATGACGAGAAGAAGATTTTTTTATTTGCCTAATTTCACGAAAAAAAGAATTTCATCTTTTATCTTGTTAATAGAGACTTCTTGATCAATAATCAGGAATATAGAAAAAGGGTCAGATTTCCGATTTTATGTGACTTTTGATTCGTTATACAATTAGATCGTATGTCAACAAAGAAAACCCATTCGTCTCAATTTCACTTGTATTCCGATAAACTAATTACTCGTTTGCTCAAAATAATGGACTTAATGTTCTAATTTTGATTCAAAGGAAAGAAAGTGTGGAGTTGAAATAACTCACTCAGAACGCCTTTTAAAGGATTACGTGGTACGATTAGATCGAATAAACCCTTCTGGAATAAATACTCAGACGCTTGTGAACCTTCGGGTACTGTTTTATTCAATGTTTGTTCAATTACTCTTTTACCCGCAAAGGCAATGTAGGCATTGGGTTCGGCAATAATGATATCCCCCAACATACCAAAACTGGCTGTCACCCCACCAGTAGTAGGAGATGTAAGGATTGGTACATAGAATAACTTTTTATTTGATTGATAATCATATAAAGCAGAAGATATTTTAGCCATTTGCATCAAGCTCAAACTTCCTTCTTGCATACGTGC